TTTTACCACTATTATGATATTACATATTACAATCCGATTAGATACCAGCAAAATAAACGTATTCCGAATTTGGTCTGTTTGATGAGAGAAAGACATAATAATCAGAAAAACGAAAAAGTTGATTAATATTTATTTCATTTTTCATCGATTCAGTTAAACAAAAGATTCGCATATAATATAAAGGAGGCGCTTTTACCTAATTTTTTAGTCTAATTCATATAATATGATTTAAGTGCGTAAGAAAACTTGTATTTATTAAACATGTTCAGATATGACTCGAGCTATCTATACATATCTCCTCCTTTATTGAATTTCTATTCGGGACAGCCTATGTCGTGTTCTATGAAAGTGACTATTTTCTATAGACAAAAATCATATACAGAACAGTTAAGATATTTGATTAGATATCTGTAAAACAATTTAGGTTCTGGGGTTTACATATATGCATAATTGCTATTATAATATTAATATAACTATAACTGAGAAGACTTTCTTTTTTTTTTGAATCTTGATTAGTTATGTATTAATTTTGATTTCTTATATCATTAGGGAAAGACAATTTTATAAATTGTAGATTAAAATCCGAGAATCGTTCATGAATTCACAGTCACATAGTTAATGGTCCCGATTTGTCCTGAATTTTTGCTTTTGTGACTGAAAAGCCACTTTTGATTTCTCAACTCAATCTAAAAAGAAGGGGATATTTTCAGCTATTTTGTATCGTCTTGGCGGCATGGCCGAGCGGTAAGGCGGGGGACTGCAAATCCTTTTTCCCCAGTTCAAATCCGGGTGTCGCCTGATCAACAAAAGCTTCGAAATACCCCTATTGTTTTGCTGATTTAACTTGCCAAATTTGTCCTCAACGTAATCCTAACGGAAGAAAAGGATTCTTGATACTTGCTTGATTCTAAACATCTGAAAGTTCTTTCCTCTAAAGTGCTGTAAATCCTTTCGTCTCGGATTCAAGGCAAGTTTGCAAGTTTCTAGTAGTGGGGAATTGATAAACCTTCATCTGATAGCCCTTACATTACTAATGTAATGTCTACTGATTGGATCTTAAAGTAGAGTGAATACTCAAGAGGAAGTTAATTAGTAATTGCAGAAACGGCGTAAGGTACTTTGTCTACAGACTCATAAAAATAAAATCTCTGAGTCCTGGGGCATTCAATCAATCAATACTAATTAGATTGATTGAATGGATTAATTGGCCTTTTTTACTTTTAGATTTTTTATCTAAAAAAAAACCAAGTTCTTTTAGGGAATTCCTATTCCGTTCTTGACTAGACTGTCTTACGAGTGTTTTACATAGAGAATGGAGAGAAGGTAAGGTACAGATTCGATCAAATGGAAAAAAAGAGGGGTATGTAATAAATAGCGATCCATCTTGATTCTATCTTTTTTAGACGTTTGAGTTAATGAAACACAACAAAACATGTTATGGTTCCTACATGTTAGAAAAATTTTCTTGATACTTCCAAAAGCGGCGCTGCTTATTTTGCTTGTACTTAATCTTTACCGATTCTACTACAAATCATATACTAACTTATTAGAATTGAATTGGGTTTATTAGATCGTTTCATCACTGGTATGTAGCAAAATCCTTTTTGACTCTGTGCCAATAATTCGACTATTATTAGTGAATAATAATGGAATAATTCCTTCATATTCATAGAGATAGGGGATAGAATTAACATGGATATAGTAAGTCTCGCTTGGGCTGCTTTAATGGTAGTCTTTACATTTTCCCTTTCACTCGTAGTATGGGGAAGAAGTGGACTCTAGAGTCGAGGTACTACGAATTGAACTGATGAATCAAACTGCATCAATTGTTTTATAAATTGTTTGGCAAAGATTTCACTCTTCTTATTAATTATTCATTTTATTTTAGATAAAATTATCTGCATTTCCATATTATATTGAATTATATTGAATTCTAGTAGAGTAAAGTAATGTAGTCTATGAATAATCAAATATATATTCAATAACAATAATCCTATATATGAAATTATGAAATATGAATAAGAACTTTCTATAATTATTTCATATATTCATATATATATATATATATGACTTCTATTCTATATATGAATAATATATGAATAATATTCTATATATGAATAATATGAATAATCAAAAAAATACGAATAATATCATTTCAATCAAACAAATAAGGAATGAATACAAATGATTGGAAATCCGTTTCTAACCAAATTATTCCTAAAATTTCTATAAATTTCTATTTTGATAAACCCCGCTCTTAACAGTGTTACAGATCTAGCCAATGCGGAAGAGTGGAAACCTTTTTAATCTTTCTATTTGCCTTTTTATTTGTTCTGTTTCCCCCCTTGTTTAAAGAGATGTTTCCCCCCTTGCTTAAAGAGAAAAGAAAGCGGTTCGGTTATTAAATATTCAATTAAGTGAATACATCTAGAGAATTCATATATACATGTAGGAAAATACGTAGTTAGATTGTAGATTGATCTATATTAAGCCGCCTACATCGTTATCCAGTACAAATACACTGCATAACAATAATATAATAGAGAGTATGGTAGAAAGATTCCTATTTCTTTCTACCATACTCATACTATCGGATCTCATAGAATACTGTTGATTCTAGTCCGCTCATTTCATTTAAGAATTGGAATCCTTTTTATTTTTCATTTTTTTTTTTTCTTCAATCATTAATCATTGACAAGAATTAAGAAATCAAGTTTCATTCAACTTTATCGCCCTGACTTATCGTTTTTACGTATATTATAAGCAAAAAGGCAGTAGGAACTAGAATGAACAGTGCAGTAGCAATAAATGCGAGAATATTGACTTCCATAATCTCACTATTTATTTTATTTTTCTTTACTTCGCAATAACTCGGGATTTAATCCCATAGAGATGATAACTCTTTCGCCTGTAAATGAAATATCATGAATAACAATATCTGAACTATCAAATCGATTCATCGTCGAGAATTAAATAGTATAACATAGGAAGATCCTTTATCCATACCGAATCAAAAATTTCTTGACTTTCTTTTTTATTTATCACTTTTTCCATTCTTTCTTTTCTATAAACGACTGCTTTCTCATTTGATGAAGTCTCATCTAAACGCCTTTACGCTTACATTGGTTACAAACAAAGGTATAGAAGAAAAAAAAAAATAGAAAAATTAAGAAGGATCCCTTGGGAATGACATTATGCTATTTGTCCTCTTTTTACATTTTACAGAAAAAGGAGAGAGAATTTATGTATTTTTTTTTTATTACATTTTTATCCGTCGGGACTGACGGGGCTCGAACCCGCAGCTTCCGCCTTGACAGGGCGGTGCTCTGACCAATTGAACTACAATCCCAGGGAAATAAAGTATATGGTATACATAGTCTTATGATTTCACTCAAAGACTTTATATTTAGAATTTAGATTAGAATTGTCGTCTTGTAACAGAGACGTGAGTAATCTACATATCAATGCTTTTTAATGCGAACAGCAAGGATTACGAGTAATCCTTTACTTATTTCCAAATCGATTGATAATCTTTCAATGAAAAAAATCATAATCATAAAGTAATGGAAAGAAAAAACCTCTTTTTTTTCTTAGACTTTATACTTACAGATCATGATATGAATCTAGATCATCAGCAAGATCATAATTTTTTTGAAAAAAGGAAAAGAAACGAGCCAAACAAAAAATAGCGGGTGGGACAACCATTTTCCTTTTTTTCCTTTTTTTCTTTCGTATCGGGCATTTCTGGAGAACAAAGGGGTTATATCATTTCATGTGTGTGGATTAGCGAATTATTGGGCCGAGCTGGATTTGAACCAGCGTAGACATATTGCCAACGAATTTACAGTCCGTCCCCATTAACCGCTCGGGCATCGACCCAGGAAGAATCAATTCTGTTCTGAGCTTACTGAGAATCCCTGATCCATTTTTCCTTTCGTAATACCTTACCCCCAGGGGAAGTCGAATCCCCGCTGCCTCCTTGAAAGAGAGATGTCCTGAACCACTAGACGATGGGGGCCTATTTGACCGACCACCAGCACACTATGCTCATAGTATGAGCAGTTTTTTGAAATTGTCAATATACAATACAATAGAATGATATGGTCTGACTAGATCCGAAGTATTTTTTCGGCTTTCATGATTCCATAGAATTTTTTGTCTATTCCTGAATCATTCATTAGAATCGATATTCTATATAAATCTATTTTTTATTATCTACTATAATTTCGATTTAGAATTTATATTTATGATTTGGACTTTTTTCTAAGAATTTTGTTCATCGAATCTCTCCATCAACGACTCAATAAAATATCTAAAATATCTCGAATCTATGTTGAATTAGTAGGTACATGTATTAATCCAATGTCAAAGACCTTTTTGATTTGCCCTCTATTTACTAGGTTACCCTATAATATAATGCACTAGGTAAATAAAATTGCTGTAAATCCAATTTTTCGTTGGGGAATAAGCCATTATGAAAATAAAATATATATCTTAAAATATATATCTATAAATATGTTATAATTCAATCTATTTATATTCACTAAACTCATAGTGGTTTTTTAAGGAATAAAATGAAAGAGGCCTTTTTAACTCAGTGGTAGAGTAACGCCATGGTAAGGCGTAAGTCATCGGTTCAAATCCGATAAGGGGCTTTTATCCTAAAACTATCGTGGGAGTATTCATATTTTACGAGAAAGTAGTGAGACTGTTAATATTTGTAATATCAATGATATTTGTAATATCAAAAAGTAAGAAAGCGTATAATTCTAAAAATGAATAAATGAATGAATTAGCATAAGTTCTCATTCTAATAAGTTATAGTATAGTAATACTAGGGATAAATTTTCTTTTGAATCGGCAACCATTTCTATTTGACTTTACATTATAAAAAAAAATAAAAAATAAAAGATTCGAAATCAACAAAAGAAAAAGTAAGTGAACCTAACCCATTGAATTATTATTATATCCACTATGCTGATATTCAAATTCGATTATAG